AATTATTTAATCCGGAATGAAAAAAATCTCCCCAAATAGGATTTGAACCTACGACCAATCGGTTAACAGCCGACCGCTCTACCACTGAGCTACTGAGGAACAACGGTAAATTGTATCTCATAGAGTTCCATTCCTTTTCTCAACCCATTACCAATATCAGATCGAAGTTTCCTTTATAACTCGTGGAACTTCTTCATAATGGCTACGTTCCATGCCTCATTTCATAGGTAAATTCAAAGTGGCTCTATTTCATTATATTACATTCATATTATCATATAATAAGATATTAAATCTAATAATATCTAATATAATAATATCTAATTAATATATAAATAATAAAAGAATATCATATCACCAACCATTTACTATCTATTAATATAATTTACTATCTACATTAATATCATATCAGTAACCATTTACTATACTACTAATATAATATATTATTATATAATATATATAATAAATAAAAAATACGAAAATGAATAATTCATATCATATACAATAACATATATGAATTACTAATATCATATCAGTAACCATTTACTATACTACTAATATAATATATTATTATATATAATAAATAAAAAATTAAAAAATACTAAAATAGAAATAAAAAATACGAAAATGAATAATTCATATCTTATACAATAACATATAAGAATTACTAATATCATATAAGATATAGTAATAAAATTGCAAGAATAAAAATTGCAATAAAAATTTAAATACTTAGAGAGGTTTTTTATGATTTATCAATCGTTTATACTAGATCGTTTAGTAGCTTTATGTCTTAAAATAATAAATTCAGCCATTGTGATGGGACTGTACTATGGATTTCTGACTACATTCTCCATAGGGCCATCTTATCTCTTCCTTATTCGAGCCCGGGTTATGGACGAAGGGACCGAGACGGAAATAGCAGCAACAACTGGGTTTATTACGGGACAGCTTGTGATGTTCATGTCGATCTATTATGCGCCTTTCCATTTGGCTTTGATTAGACCTCATACAATAACAGTCCTCGCTTTACCCTATCTTTTCTTTAGTTTCCTATACAAAAACGACAAACACTATTATTCGGATTCTTTCTATTATTTGGATTTGGATTCTGGATACAAGTTGGATTCCGGATACAAGAATCCAAATTCAATACGTAATTTTCGTATTTACAAAGTATTCTTTAACAATCTTTTTTTTCAGTTATCAAACCCCTTCCTTTTCCCAAGTTCAATCTTACTAAGATTAATGAACATTTATCTCTTTCGATCCAACAATAAATTGTTATTCTTAACAAGTAGTTTTCTTGGTTGGTTAATTGGTCATATCTTTTTGATGAAATGTATTGGATTGATATTATTAGTTTGGTCAAAGCAAAAAAATTCGATCAAATCTAAGTTAACTATGCGATTCTCTAAGTACATTCTCTTACAAGTGCGAAATTATGTGGGTGAAATATTTGTTCTTTTTTCATTTGTTCTCCTTGGCCACTATTTAGGCAGAACACCGCTTCCATATTTTTATACTGATGAAATCGAAGAATACGAAGAGAAGGAAAGGGCTGAAATCAATGGAGAAATCGATGTTGAAATAGATTCGGAAACGGAAGAAACTAAACAAGAACAAAACGGCTCCATCGAATACGAAGAAAATCTTATTTCTTATCTTTTTCCGAAAAAAGATAAGACTTTGGACAACATTGAGCAAGATAATAATATCTTCGTATTTGAAAAACCTCTTGTAACTACTCTTTTCGATTATCGAAAATGGAATAGGCCATTGCGATATATAAAAAATGATCACTTTGAAAGAGTCGTACGAGATGAAAATTCACAGTTTTTTTTTCATATATGTCAAAGTGATGGAAAAGAACGAATATCTTTCACGTATCCACCTGATTTATCTAGTTTTCTGAAAATCATGGAAAAAAAAATGGATCTCTTCACAAGAGATAAAATCTCCTATAATGATAATGAATTGTCTAATTATTGGAGCTCCACTAATAAAGAAAAAAGAAAGAAACTAAGCAATGAATTTTTTAAAAGGGCAAAAGTTCTAGATAAGAAATATAAGAAATATAAGAAATTTATTCCTGTGGATGTATTTGAAAACCGAATTAGATTGTCTAATGATAAGAGGAAAAGAAAATATTTAACTAAAATATATGATCCTTTCTTGAATGGACCTTTTCGTGGACAAAGCTTTTCACCATCAATTCAAAATGAAACTTACACAACAAATTCCATTTTGATAAATAAGATTCATGGTCTCCTTCTTTCTATTAATAGTAATTATCCAGAATTTGATAATTATCCAGAATTTGAAGAGAAAATAGATCAATTTGATAGAAAATTATTATTAACTGAAATTGGTTTTTTTTTTAACTTAATGAGTAAATTTTCGGAAAAATCCGTATCAAGTTTTAATTTTGACGGACTTTATTTATTTCCAGAACATGAACAAGTAAAAATATATTCCGAAGAAAAAGAAAGAAAAAAAAAATTCTTATTCGAGGCAATTAGAACTGATGGGAACAACCAAACCATTTTTAATAGAAAGAAATGTAGTGGAATAAACGAAATCAGTAAACAAGTTCCTCGATGGTCATACAACTTAATCGACGAATTGGAGCAAGTGACGGAAAGACTAGTGAAAGAGGCTCAGATTCGTTCCCCAAAAGCCGACCGTATAGTCATTTTTGATGGGGATACAGATTCACTGGATTTTAATCTTGGTGCTAAAAAAGACAAAAATGACAATGAGGCTATTCCTCAACTGAACCTAAATAGTCAGGAATTTTTTCTACTACATTTTTCACGCGAAGCAGATTATGCCCGAGATATAATTAAGGGATCTATGCGCCCTCTAAGGCGTAAAACAGCGACTACGAAACTTGTTCAAGCGCATGGAAATGTCCATTCCCCCACTTTTTTGGAGATAATAGCCAATTCCCCATTCTTTTTTCTTTTTGGTGATCTTTTAGATGATATATCCCAATATTTGAAAGAAATGTTCAGGAAACCTGGTACTGACAATTCAGAATTTTTGGAGTTTCAGAAAAGGCTCGAACACAAATACGAAGAGGACGACAAAGACGAGGATGAAATAAGACTTAGAAAAATAGAAGAAGACTGGGAAAGTATTCTATATGGTCTAATAATTAGAAGTTTTGTATTACTAATCCAATCTTTTATTAGAAAATATATTCTATTACCTTCATTGATAATAACTAAAAATATCATTCGTATCCTATTATTTCAAAATCCCGAATGGTCAGAAGATTATAACGATTGGCGCAAGGAAGTTCATATTAAATGCACCTATCAGGGCATTCCAGTATCCCACAAAGAATTGCCAAAAAACTGGTTCGACGAGGGTATTCAGATAAGGATCTTACAACCTTTTGTTCTGAAACCTTGGCACAAATCTAAGGTACAATCTACTGAAAAAAAAAAAAAAAAAGATCCACAGAAAAAAAAATATACTAAAAAAAAAATATATACTAAAAACAGAAACTTCTGGTTTTTAACAGGTTATGGAACACTAGTGGAATCGTACCTTGATGAGGGTTTCCCAATAGCCCCACTTTCATTTTTGGATCCCGTTTTAAGAACAATAATCAAACAATTGAAAAAGGATTTGAAAAAGCGTTTTTTTGTAGTTCTAAAATTTTTAAATGAAAGAAAAAAAAGGTTTCGAACTATGTTAAAAAAAATAGAAAACTGGAACATCAAAAGTATTCTTTTAAGTATTCTTAAAAGTTTTCTAGTTAGGTTCAAAACACTAGATGAAACACTAGATGAAACACTAGATGAAATAATAGATGAACTGAGTGAAAGCCAAGAAACCTCAACAATCAGTAAGAATAATTCAAAGATTGAGGAATCACCCGTTGAAATGGAATCTCTTAATTTGACAAAATTCACAGAAAAAAGGATAAAAGATCTTAATGTTCAAACAAAGACAATCATAAAAGAAATAGAAACAATGATAGAAGAAAAAGAAATAGAAACAATGATAGAAGAAAAAAAAGAGGGGATTCTAACTTCAGAGATCAATTTGAATTCGAACAAAACTACTTATGATGCTAAAAGATTAGAATTACAAAAAAATATTTTGCAAATCTTACAAAGAAGATTTGTTCGATTAATACGTAAATCCTATTCTTTTTTCAAAATTTTCATAGAAGGGGTATACATAGATATCCTTTTATGGATCAGTAGTATTGCTAGGATCCATCGACAACGTTTTCTTGATTTTCTTGAATCAACAGTTGAATCAACAGTTGAATCAACAGACAAAATACTAAATGTAAAAAAATCCATTAAAAAAAAAAAAATGGAAGAAAGAATTGATGAAAATCAAAGTCTAATTCAACTTCTGTCGATTATAGAGAAATCTGAGGATATTACGAATATGAATTCACAGAATTCTTGGGATGTATCTTCTTTGTCACAAGACTATGTATTTTATAAATTATCACAAATCCAAGTTAGTAATGGATATAAATTTAAGTTAAGATCTATTTTTGAATCTCATGGAAGATCTTTTTTTCTTAAGAATGAAATAAAGGATTATTTTTTGAGAATACAAGGAACATATAATTCCAAATTAAGACATAAGAAACGTCCCGATTCGGTAATGAATCAATGGACAAATTGGTTAAAGCTTCATTATCAATATGATTTATCTGAGAACAGATGGTCGAGATTAGTATCACAAAACTGGAGGGATAGAGTCAATGAACATCGTGTGGCTCAAAATAAAGATTTAGTTGAATATGATTCATATGAAGAAAATCAATTAATTCTTTCCAAAAAACAAGAACAAGAAGGAGACATTAGAATTAAAAAAAAAAAAGCAGATTTATTAGAAATTAAAAAAAAAATTAAAAAACAATATAGATATGATCTTTTCTGCTATCAATATATTAATTTTGCGGATAAGAAAAAATCCTATATTTATGGATATAGATCACCGCAAGGAAACAAAAACCAAGGGATTTCTTATAATTACAACCCATGTAACCCATGTAGAAAAGAATCTTTGGATATAATAAGCGATATCTCTATCCAAAATTATCTAGAAGAAGGCGATATCTCTATCCAAAATTATCTAGAAGAATATGATATTCTAGATATGGAAAAAAATAGGGATAGAAAGTATTTCAATTGGATGGGAATGAATGTAAAAAGGAAAAAGACTTCTATACGGAATAAGAAAAGGAATAAGAAATTCCTTATTCCCAAATTTTGGTTCTTTTCAAAATTAAGAGAATTTTATTCTACATATAAGAGGAATCCTTGGATCTTACCAATAAAATTCTTTGTTTTGCAGCTTTATGGACAAGGTGAATTAGAGTTAGAAACGGAAAAATACATGAGTCCAGTAGATTTAGATCTTAAATCTCGCTCATCCTATTATAACGGATCAGATTCTAAATACAGGAACGATCTAAGGGGAGAACGGGATTTCTTACTATCAAAATATTTGGGTTTTTATTTGCACTGTGATAGTTCCGACGAAGAAATAGGAATGGATAATATCAACTTACTTTGTCTCCTGCTTAAAATGAAAACTTTAAAAAAATTTGTAATAAGTTCGATTAAAAAGCTAGAGCTAGATATAGAAATGCTGGTTGATTCAATTACGAAGGATTTTATTTATACAGAATGTAGGGACACTCAGGACTTGAAGGAGACGCTAACCTTTTTTATTGAACCTATTCGACTGTCTACAAAAAACCAGGAACAATCTCTTATATATCAAACCATAAGACTACCGTTGATTCATAAGAGTAAGAGGCGAAAAAGTTGTAGTTGGAAAAAAAGTCGTGTTGATCAAAAGATAACAGAAAATAAAGATAAAAATCTTTATGATTTGTTTGTTCCTGAAAATCTTTTGTCCCCTAGACGACGTAGAGAATTGAGAATTCTAACTTGTTTCAATCCTAGGAATAGAAATACTGTGCATAGAAAAACAATAAATGACAATGAGAATAAAATAAAAAATGTTTCTCAAGTTTTGGCTAAAAATAAAGATCTTGATAGCGAAACAAAAAAACTAATAAATTTTAAATTATTTCTTTGGCCAAATTATCGATTAGAAGATTTAGCTTGTATAAACCGCTATTGGTTTAATACCCATAATGGAAGCCGTTTCAGTATGTTAAGGATACGTATGTATCCTCGATTGAAAGATTAATTTAGAATCTACATTTATCTTCTATTTATCATTATCATAATATTTTTTGTAACATATCTGATATGTGAATAACATATCAGATATGTGAATATGTGAATATATATATATATAAATTATAATTTAATTTAAATAAAAAAAAGAAATAGAAAAATGAATCAAAAAAATGGTCTTATTTTTATTTGAAATAGACAAGACAATAGAATTTTTTATTTATTGAATTAATAAATATAGTATTTTTTTTTTTATCTATTTGAATTACATTCCTTAATAATATAATTGATAATATAATAATATAATTGATTTGAAAAAAAAAAAGAAATTAAGAATTGTTAAGTAAATTAAGATAATTTGATATACAAAATTAAAAATTAGTGTCATTACTATTACTGATCAATAAAAATATCTACCAAAAACGAGCGGGAGAGAAAAGCTTTCATTTCATTTTATGATAAAAAATTCATTTATACCTGTTATTTCACAAAAAAAAAAAGAAGAAGAAAACCCCGGATCAGTTGAATTTCAAGTATTCAATTTCCATAATAAGATACTAAGACTTACTTCACATTTGGAATTACACCCAAAAGACTATTTATCTCAAAGGGGTTTACATATAATTCTAGGAAAACGGCAACGACTACTGTCTTATTTGTCAAAGAAAAATAAAATACGTTATAAAAAATTAATAAATCAGTTAGGTATTCGGGATTCACAAATTCGTTAATTTCAAGAATCATTTTCAATTATTCGATTTATTAGATCCTGAATTTTGATGAACTTTTTTTTTAACGATTCATGGAAGAATGAATCGAGGAAAAACCTATGAATGTGCCAGCTACAAGAAAAGACCTCATGATAGTCAATATGGGGCCTCAACACCCATCAATGCATGGTGTTCTTCGACTTATTGTTACTCTGGATGGTGAAGATGTTATTGATTGTGAACCAATATTGGGTTATTTACACAGAGGTATGGAAAAAATTGCGGAAAATCGAACAATTATACAATATCTGCCTTATGTAACACGTTGGGATTATTTAGCTACTATGTTCACAGAAGCAATAACCGTAAATGGACCGGAACAATTGGGAAATATTCAAGTACCTAAAAGAGCCAGCTATATACGAGTAATTATGTTGGAATTAAGTCGTATAGCTTCTCATCTACTATGGCTGGGACCTTTTATGGCCGATATTGGTGCACAAACCCCCTTTTTCTATATTTTTAGAGAAAGAGAATTAATATATGATCTATTTGAAGCTGCGACAGGTATGAGAATGATGCATAATTATTTTCGTATTGGAGGAGTAGCGGCTGATCTACCTTATGGTTGGATAGATAAATGTTTTGATTTCTGCAATTATTTTTTAACAAGGGTTATTGAATATCAAAAACTGATTACGCGAAATCCAATTTTTTTAGAACGAGTTGAAGGCGTAGGTGTTGTTGGTAGAGAGGAAGTTATAAATTGGGGGTTATCAGGACCGATGCTTCGGGCTTCCGGAATACAATGGGATCTACGTAAAGTCGATAATTATGAGTGTTACGAGGAATTTGATTGGGAAGTTCAATGGCAAAAAGAAGGAGATTCATTAGCTCGTTATTTAGTTCGAATTGGTGAAATGATGGAATCCATTAAAATTATTCAACAGGCTTTGGAAGGAATTCCAGGTGGGCCGTATGAAAATTTAGAAATTCGCTCCTTTGATAGAGAAAAGGAGCCAGAATGGAATGATTTTGAATATCGATTCATTGGTAAAAAATCGTCTCCGACTTTTGAATTGCCGAAACAAGAACTTTATGTGAGAGTTGAGGCCCCCAAGGGGGAATTAGGAATTTTTCTAATAGGAGATCAGAATGGTTTTCCTTGGAGATGGAAAATTCGTCCACCTGGTTTTATCAATTTGCAAATTCTTCCTCAATTAGTTAAAAGAATGAAATTGGCTGATATTATGACAATACTAGGTAGCATAGATATCATTATGGGAGAAGTTGATCGTTGAAATGATAATTGATACAACGGAAGTCCAAGATATAAATTCTTTTTCCGGATTGGAATCTTTCAAAGAGGTCTATGGAATTCTATGGATACTTGTACCTATTTTGATTCTTGTATTGGGAATCACAATAAGTGTACTAGCAATTGTATGGTTAGAAAGAGAGATATCTGCAGGGATACAACAGCGTATTGGACCCGAATACGCTGGTCCTTTTGGAATTCTTCAAGCTCTAGCAGACGGAACAAAACTACTATTCAAAGAGAATCTTATTCCATCTAGGGGAGATATTCGTTTATTCAGTATCGGACCATCCATATCCGTAATATCAATTCTACTAAGTTATTCAGTAATTCCCTTTGGCTATAACTTTGTTTTATCTGATTTCAATATCGGTGTTTTTTTATGGATTGCTATTTCGAGTATTGCTCCCATTGGACTTCTTATGTCAGGATATGGGTCAAATAATAAATATTCCTTTTTGGGTGGTCTACGAGCTGCTGCTCAATCGATTAGTTATGAAATACCATTAACTCTATGTGTCTTATCAATATCTCTACGTGCGATTCGTTGAAACCCAAAAAGCTATTCGATGCTATTGCTATGCTCCTCTCTTTATAGTACTATATAGGAAAGGAGTCGAATAAATTAAATAGAAACCTTCATTATCTTAATTTGATTTTTCACAATTCGGATTGAAGAACTAAATTAGATAGTTATATGAGTGAAATAAAACAGCGCTTATATTGAATAAAATTTCATCATACTCTATTACTTATAGTTAACAGATAGTATGATGATTTTAAATGGCAGTAAAAATATTGAGTCTCATTTTCTATGTATAAGAATGAAGTCAAATAAAATAAATTATAAAGAGAAGAGGACATTTAACCCAAGATTGGATAATCTTTTTCATCCTGTTTTGAAGCGGGCTCAAAAGACCAACCTTATTGAGTTTTAGTTATCATTTGTATGAATTATCATTTGTATGATCATAGATGTATTAAATGAAAATAAAATTCATAAGGGGTTAATAAAAAAAAGGAGTGGATGGTTAGAAACACCAAGATACACAAAGGATTAGTAACACAGATTTTGTAAATTATCCAAAAGAAAATTTACGCATAATAGAAAAAGAATACTAATTGGGGCTTTAAGTTGGTAGAAAAAATCAAGCAGTACTCCCCATAACTCCGATCCAGAGTATGCTTCCATCCACTGATTAAATAAATTACTATCAGGAACGAAAAAATCCTTTAAAATTTTTTAAGTCCCTTTTTCATAACACAAAAAAGAAGAATAGGAACGAAAAAAGAAGAATAAATCATAAACGAAAAGCAGATCTCTTTTTTGTTTATGATTTCTTATATCCATATTCATGGAGATCAAATTCACATGATAATTAAGAAACGAATGTGTAATTCTTTTTCGTAATTCAAAATGCGGAGGGTTATGGAGAATTCTAAAAGAGTATTTTATTGAAGAATTCAGTTATTACTCAACAAATTCAAATTTCTATTTTTAAGGGATGAGATCAATTCAGAAGTGCCTTATTGTATCTTTTATTAAAATGGATTTATCTTTCTTATTTAGTTATTTCTAGAACAGACAGAATTGAATTGGTCTAATTCAGAACCGTTCGATAGATTTAAATCTTCTATATCTTATGGATATATCACGAGATAAATAATCGTCCCGGTCCTTAGATTTACTTAAGGCTTTCCAGGAGCCGTATGAGGTGAAAATCTCATGTACGGTTCTGTAATAGAGATGGGAACAGTAATGTTATCACCGACTAGGATTATCTAACAGTTTAAGTACAGTTGATATAGTTGATGCGCAATCAAAATATGGTTTTTGGGGATGGAATTTGTGGCGTCAACCTATCGGTTTCATTGTTTTTCTAATTTCTTCACTAGCAGAATGTGAAAGATTACCTTTTGATTTACCAGAAGCAGAAGAAGAATTAGTAGCGGGTTATCAAACAGAATATTCGGGTATTCGATTTGGTTTATTTTACGTTGCTTCCTATTTAAACCTTTTAATTTCTTCATTATTTGTAACAGTTCTTTACTTGGGCGGTTCAAATATCTCTATTCCGTACATATTCGTTTCTGAGTTTTTTGAAATCAATAAAACATATGGAGTTTTTGGAACTACAATTGATCTCTTTATTACATTAGCTAAAACTTATTTTTTCTTATTCGTTTCTATCATAACAAGATGGTCTTTGCCTAGGCTAAGAATGGATCAATTATTAAATCTTGGATGGAAATTTCTTTTACCTATTTCTCTGGGTAATCTATTATTAACAACTTCGTCTCAATTGTTTTCACTGTAAAAGATTTATTTTCTATATTCATAACTTGTCTCAAATAAGAGAAAGAAATAAAACAAAAATATTCATAGATATTTACGATATGTTCCTTATGGTAACTGGGTTCATGAATTATGGTCAACAAACAGTCCGAGCTGCAAGGTACATTGGTCAAAGTTTCATGATTATCTTATCTCACGCAAATCGTTTACCTGTAACTATTCAATATCCTTATGAAAAATTAATCACATCGGAACGTTTCCGCGGTCGAATCCATTTTGAATTTGATAAATGCATTGCTTGTGAAGTATGTGTTCGTGTATGTCCTATAGATTTACCCGTTGTTGATTGGAAACTGGAAACTGATATTCGAAAGAAACGATTGCTAAATTACAGTATTGATTTCGGAATCTGTATTTTTTGTGGTAACTGTATTGAGTATTGCCCAACAAATTGTTTATCAATGACTGAAGAATATGAACTTTCAACTTATGATCGTCACGAATTGAACTATAATCAAATTGCTTTGGGCCGTTTACCAATGTCAGTAATTGATGATTATACAATTCGAACAATTCAAATAAAAAAAGATAATTTTTTATAATTAAAAATTATTTTTATTCTTATAAAATAAAAAAGAAAATCAGAATAGTATAGAATAGAATATATAACTCTATAAATAATGATAATCTATATAAATCTATATATATATTCTATAGATTATTATAGAATATATAATAGAATAATCAAAATAAAATATTATCAAAATATAATAAAAAAAAATGAAAATTAATAATTTATGTTATATCTACTTTTATATTTTTGTTTGAATATAGTTTCAAACTACTCTTTAGTATAAAGACTGGAATGACATTGATTATCTAACTGTAACTATATATCAATCAATTCAAACTCCTTAGGATTTTTTTTCAATGCAAAAAAAAAATTAAGTATATAAAAATTTTTTTCCTGGTCATATCAATACGGTCATGAAATTTCGATTTCTTTGTCTTTTTTTTACATATAATGGATTTGCCTGAAACGCTACACGATTTTCTTTTAGTCTTTCTGGGATTGGGTATTATATTCGGAAGTCTAGGAGTAGTATTACTTACCAACCCTATTTTTTCTGCTTTTTCGTTGGGACTGGTTCTTGTTTGTATATCCTTATTATATATTTTATCAAACTCCCATTTTGTAGCTGCATCACAGCTACTTATTTACGTGGGAGCTATTAACATTTTAATCATATTTGCTGTGATGTTCATGAATAGTTCCGAATATTACCAAGATTTTAATCTTTGGACTGTTGGGGATGGAATTACTTTGATAGTTTGTACAAGTATTTTTGTTTCACTAATAACTATTATTCCAGATACTTCATGGTACGGAATTATTTGGACTACAAGACCAAATCAGATTGTTGAGCAAGATTTGATAAGTACTAGTCAACAAATTGGAATTCATTTATCAACCGATTTTTTTCTTCCATTTGAACTAATTTCAATAATTCTTTTAGTTGCTTTGATAGGTGCAATTGTCGTAGCTCGCCAGTAAGAAATCTTTATAGAATTAGTAATATAAATCAAGATTTTTTTTTTCAATTCTATGTTATGTATAAACTCTTTTTTTTTTTTTTATTGCCGATATATTCTTTTGTTCCAGACTTAGTATATTCTTTGAGTCAATTGAATCTGTTGAATTGTTGTTCATATTGAAATTAATCAAAATTAATAAGGAGTTGGTCAATGATGCTCGAACATGTACTTGTTTTGAGTGCCTATTTATTTTCTATTGGTATCTATGGATTGATCACGAGCCGAAATATGGTTAGAGCCCTTATGTGTCTTGAACTTATACTGAATGCAGTTAATATAAATCTCGTAACTTTTTCTGATTTTTTTGATAATCGCCAATTAAAAGGAAATATTTTTTCCATTTTTGTTATAGCTATTGCAGCCGCTGAAGCAGCTATCGGACTGGCTATTGTTTCCGCAATTGCTCGTAACAGAAAATCAACCCGTATCAATCAATCGAATTTGTTGAATAAATAGCATTAATTAATCATAATTAATAAAAAAAATGCAATTCAAATAGTGAGTGTAATATTTATCAATTCAAATTAATATGTATTCTACACAACTTATGATCATGTTTGCATTGCCTAAATAATAAGAAATCAAAGTATCCTGGTCCTCTTCTATTCCTTCTTCTAAATTTATCTAGACATCTTTTTTGATTAACAATTAACAATATTATAACAAATCATTGATTCATCTGGTATATAAATATATGATTCATTTACGAGTTTACTAGATCGATAATTTTCATTTTTTATGTTCAAAAATTACTATAGATACAATGTCACATTCAGTAAAGATTTATGATACATGTATAGGATGTACTCAATGTGTCCGAGCTTGTCCCACAGATGTATTAGAAATGATACCTTGGGATGGATGTAAAGCTAAGCAAATAGCTTCTGCCCCAAGAACAGAGGACTGTGTTGGTTGTAAGAGGTGTGAGTCCGCTTGTCCGACGGATTTCTTAAGTGTTCGAGTTTATTTAGGGCCTGAAACAACTCGAAGTATGGGTCTAGCTTATTGATACGTTTCAAAAAACACCACACGAATACGTTTTTTTTACTGGCAAAAACCCGTGCTCAAAAAAATATTTTGTATTTTTTTTTTGAGCACGGGCTTTTCTGGCCCAAGTGTATCTTATTTTTATGACGAATTATTTTCCTTGGTTAACAATAGTTGTAGTTTTGCCAATAGCCGCAGGTTCCTTAATTTTCTTATTTCCTCATAGGGGAAATAAGGTAATTAGGTGGTATAGCATTTGTATATGCTTAATCGATCTCCTTCTAACAACCTATGCATTTTGTTATCATTTCCAATTGGATGATCCACTAATTCAACTGACGGAGAATTATAAATGGATCAATTTTTTTGATTTTTACTGGAGATTGGGAATAGATGGACTCTCTATAGGACCTATTTTACTGACGGGATTTATAACTACTTTAGCCACTTTAGCGGCTCAGCCGGTTACTCGAGAATACCAATTATTCTATTTCCTGATGTTAGCAATGTATAGCGGTCAAATCGGACCATTTTCTTCTCGAGACATTTTACTTTTTTTTATCATGTGGGAATTGGAATTAATTCCCGTTTATCTACTTTTAGCCATGTGGGGGGGAAAGAAACGTTTGTATTCAGCTACAAAGTTTATTTTGTACACTGCAGGAGGTTCTGTTTTTTTATTAATGGGAATTCTGGGTATCGGTTTATATGGTTCTAATGAACCAACATTAAATTTTGAAACATTAACTAATCAATCGTATCCCGTGGCGCTAGAAATAATATTATATACGGCATTTCTTATTGCTTTTGCTGTCAAATCGCCGATTATACCCTTACATACATGGTTACCAGATACCCACGGAGAGGCACATTACAGCACTTGTATGCTTTTAGCCGGAATCTTATTAAAAATGGGAGCATATGGGTTGGTTCGAATTAATATGGAATTATTTTCCCACGCTCATTCAATATTTTGCCCCTGGTTAATGATATTAGGTTCTATTCAAATAATCTATGCCGCTTCAACATCTTTTGGTCAACGTAATTTAAAAAAAAGAATAGCTTATTCTTCGGTATCTCATATGGGTTTCATAATTCTAGGAATTGGTTCTATAAGTGATACTGGGCTCAACGGGGCCATTTTACAAATAATATCTCATGGATTTATTGGCGCTGCGCTTTTTTTCTTGGCAGGAACTAGTTATGATAGACTACGTCTTCTTTATCTTGACGAAATGGGCGGAATGGCTATCCCAATGCCAAAAATATTCACTATTTTCACTATCTTATCGATGGCTTCTCTTGCATTGCCGGGCATGAGCGGTTTTGTTGCCGAATTGATAGTTTTTTTTGGAATAATTACTAGTCAAAAATATCTTTTCATGATGAAAATACTAATTACTTTAGTAACCGCAATTGGAATGATATTAACTCCTATTTATTTATTATCTATCTTACGGCAGATGTTCTATGGATACAAGTTTTTTAATACACCAAACTCTTATTTTTTTGATTCTGGGCCGAGAGAATTATTTATTTCGATTTCTATCCTTATACCCGTAATAGGTATTGGTATTTATCCAGATTTCATTTTTTCATTCTCGGTTGACAAGGTTGAAGCTATTCTAGCTAATTTTTGATAGAGCATTTTCATGAATAAATGAATCAAAAAGAGAAAAAAACCTTATGAAAAAGAATATTTTTCTGTTAGATTCACTTAAAAAAATGGAAATTATAATCCAATATGTTTGTTGTTTGTGAGAACCCCTTGAATCATTACATTACTTGATTGAAAGGGTTCTCCACGATTTATGGAAAGTATATATTTATATGCTTTCCATATTTTTATTTCTCAGGTTCTTTACTCATTGAAATTTAATTAGATGTAAATGAACCATAACTATGTAGTCCTATTCCTAATAGATTGATCCCCAAATAACATATCCAAATTATAAGAAATCCGATAGAGGCCACTATTGAAGAATTTACACCTTCAAATTTTTTATTTTTTCTAGTATGTAAATAAATCGCGAATATGGTCCAAGTAATAAAGGCCCAAGTTTCCTTTGGATCCCAATTCCAATAGGACCCCCATGCCTCGTTAGCCCATACTGCCCCTGAAAGAATACCTATCGTTAAAAACAGAAAACCCAGACTAATAATACGATAACCCCAACGATCCAATTGTTGAATAAATTGAGACCTATAATAATTTCGAGAAGAAGAAAAAGATGTTTTTCGTAAGACATTGTTTCTTTCATTCATATTCATGTATTTTATTTCAACAAAATCAACTGATTTATTTAAAAAATCCAAATTCTTGGTAAAAGCAAGAATTTGGATGGCTTCTTGAAACGTAATGACTAAAATAGCTACTGATAATAATGATCCACATAAAAGAGCTGCATAGCCCAATATCATCATACTTACGTGCATCATTAGCCAATGGGATTGTAGAGCGGGTACTAATATTACAGATTGATGCATTTTGGTTAAAAGACCCGAAGTCGCAAAGCCTTGGGTAAAAATAACACTTGGTGCGATTATTGTACTTAAAAGGTTTTTCTCCTTTTTAAAACACGGAACCATATGAAAAATGGAAAAACCCCATGAAAGAAAGATTAGTGATTCATATAAATCACTAAATGGTAAATGGCCCGAAAAAAACCAACGAGTAATTAACAATCCCGTTACACAGAAAAAAGTTATTATCATGGCTTTTTTGGACAAATCATATAATCCTACGATTTCATTGACTAATAAGGTTATCAAATCAATTGAAATAACAATTGATATGACGGAAAACGATATATGAGTTAATATATGCTCTAAAGTTGAAAATATCATATCTATAATGAAAATAAATATCTATAATGAAAATAAAAAAGGTATGAATACTAGGAATAGAAATAGGGAATTGAATTCATTATAGGACTTCTTCTTTTCAAATTTTAAAAATTTAAAAATATAGCATAGGATGCCATGCCGCTACTCGGACTCGAACCGAGATGCTCTAGCACTGCTTCCTAAGAGCAGCGTGTCTACCAATTTCACCATAGCGGCTTACTCGAAATCATAATAACCAACTCTTTAGTCAATCGTCGAGATTGAAAGAATCGCTTAAAGTGCACTATTTATTTAGTACATCTCTTTACTAAACATTTAGTATAAATTGATAATAAGAAGTAAATTTAAAATTTGTATTTATTCGAATATCAAAAATATGAAAAAATAATACTAGAACATTTTGATTTCTATATGAATTTCTAGTATTATTTTTTTTTTCATTTCCAGTGTTCGTTTTCAAATTTAACACTACATTCAAAAAAATGAAAAAATTCGATTCTATATTCTATATTCTATATATTTAGAATATATTATATATATTATATATATATAATATATTCTAAATATATGTTCCATATTCTATACTAGTATTAGTATAAAATGAGTATTAAAGAATACTCTTTGAATCGAGCTAATTTATATTATTCCAATCCAACAATTCCATTTTATTTGTTACAAAACTTTTTGATTTACCTGTAAAAATGGATTGAGCTAATGAAAAGGCTTTCAATGCTGTCCAATATCCCTTTTTTTTCCAAAAATTTTTACGAATATTTTTTTTTGATATAGAAGTGCGCTTTTTTGGAACTGCCATACAATTAGGATAGTTTTTTTATTCGATGTGAAAGACATTTTTTCTGTAAATGAAAACGAATTATTCTGTAATTAGCCGTATGTCTTATTTATCTTAATTCCCTCTTTCTTTTTTTCTATCTAAAGTAAAAACATTGAATATTATAAACCTTTTCCAAATATTTCATAGATAATAGATCTATATCTATGGATCTCTTTTTATTGTAATGTAAAAGAATCAATTAGTTCAAAAAGAAACTAATTTATTTATATCAAACTAAACAAATGTTCTTCGTTTTGGTGTAATGATTTATCCCCACCCTCACTCTATAGAATAGATCAAAATTTTGATTTTATTTATTATTATTTAATTTCATTATTATTTCTTAATAGTCATTTTTCTTAATATATATAAAATATATAAAAATGACTAACCTAGTTATTTATATTACTTATAATTAATATTACTTAAAATAATAAGATTTTTTTTTTATTTTCACTAGGAATTTGGTTATTGGCCGATTTTTACTTCGTACTTTCCAATATTGGAACGATTGTGCAAAGATTCAGAACAATTAAGAATATAAAATTCGATTTATTTATCCACTTTTTATTAACCGAACCCCTTTACAAAAGAGATAAAACAAATGAATAAGAAACAAAATTCATCAAGAATCAAAATATTTTTTATTCTTTATTTTTTTTTGTATGGAATATATACATCAATATTCATGGATCATACCTTTCATCCCACTTCCAGTTCCTATTTTAATAGGGGTAGGACTTCTACTTTTTCCTACGGCAACAAAAAATATTCGCCGTATGTGGGCTTTTCCTAGTATTTTATTGTTAACGATAGTTATGATTTTTTCGATCGATCTATCTATTCATCAAATCGAGAATAGTTCTATCTATCAATATGTATGGTCTTGGACTATAAATAATGATCTTTCTTTAGAGTTTGGCTACTTGATTGATTCACTTACTTCTATAATGTCAATATTAATCACTACTGTTGGGATTCTGGTTCTAATTTATAGTGATAGTTACATGTCTCATGATCAAGGCTATTTGAGATTTTTTACTTATCTGAGTTTTTTTAATACTTCAATGTTAGGGTTAGTTACTAGTTCAAATTTGATACAAGTTTATATTTTTTGGGAATTGGTTGGAATGTGTTCTTATCTATTAATAGGTTTTTGGTTCACACGTCCTATTGCGGCAAATGCTTGTCAAAAAGCGTTTGTAACTAATCGTGTGGGGGATTTTGGTTTATTATTAGGAATTTTAGGTTTTTATTGGATAACGGGTAGTTTGGAATTTCGGGATTTATTTCAAATATTCAACAACTTAATTTATAAGAATGAGGTGAATCTTTTTTTTGTTACTTTGTGCGCCCTCTTGTTATTTTGCGGATCAGTTGCGAAATCTGCCCAATTCCCTCTTCATGTATGGTTACCAGATGCTATGGAAGGTCCTACTCCTATTTCCGCTCTTATCCATGCTGCTACTATGGTAGCAGCAGGAATTTTTCTTGTAGCTCGACTTCTTCCTCTTTTCATAGTTATACCCCCCATAATGAGTGTAATAGCTTTGATAGGCATAATAACGGTAGTATTAGGAGCTACTTTAGCTATTGCTCAAAAAGATATTAAGAAAAATTTGGCCTATTCTACAATGTCTCAGTTGGGTTATATGATGTTAGCTTTAGGTATGGGCTCTTATCGAGCCGCTTTATTTCATTTGATTACTCATGCTTATTCAAAAGCATTGTTATTTTTAGGATCTGGATCCATTATTCATTCAATGGAAGCTGTTGTTGGATATTCTCCAGATAAAAGTCAAAATATGGTTCTTATGGGCGGTTTAACAAAACATGCCCCAATTACAAAAACCGCTTTTTTAATAGGTACACTTTCTCTTTGTGGTATTCCACCTTTTGCTTGTTTTTGGTCCAAGGATGAGATTCTAAATGATAGTTGGTTGTATTCACCAATTTTCGCAATAATAGCTTGTTCCACAGCAGGATTAACTGCATTTTATATGTTTCGAATCTATTTACTTGTTTTTGAAGGATATTTAAACGTTCATTTTCAAAATTTCAATGGAAAGAAAAATAGTTCTTTCTATTCAATATCTTTATGGGGCAAAGAAGAAAAAAAAAAATTAAAAAAAAAAATTCATTTATTAGCTTTATTAACAACTAATAATAATGAAAGGACTTCTTTTTTTCGGAAGAGGACATATTCACATCGAATTAATCGAAATGTCAAAAGCATAAGACGTCTTTTTCTTGATAGTACCTATTTTGGTACTAAAAACATTCCGTTTTTTTATCCTCATGAATCAGACAATACTATGCTATTTTCTATGCTTGTATTAGTACTATTTACTTTCTTCGTTGGGTCCATAGGAATTTCTTTCAGCCAAGAACCAATAGATTTGGATATTTTATCTAAATTGTTAATTCCGTCTATAGACCTTTTACATCAAAATTCAAAGAATTCTGTGGATTGGTATGAATTTTTTACAAATGCAACTTTTTCGGTGAGTATAGCTTTTGTCGGAATATTTATAGCGTCTTTTTTCTATAAACCAGTTTTTTCATCTTTACAAAATTTGAACTTATTTAATTTTTTTCAAAAAAGTGTTCCTAAAAAAATTATTGCTGATAAAATAATCAATGTTATATATGATTGGTCATATAATCGTGGTTATATAGATGCTTTTTTTGAAGTATCTTTAATTACGAGTGTAAGAAAGGTAGCTAAATTCAATTATTTTTTTGATAGACAAGTAATTGATGGAATTCCAAATGGAATTGGGATTTCCAGTTTTTTTATAGGAGAGGCTATCAAATATGTGGGGGGGGGACGAATTTCTTCGTATATTTTCTTTTTTGTATTAATCTTTTTAGTAATTTGTTATTATATATTTATATAATATATATTTATATAATAAAATATATAATAAAATAATAAAATTAGATAATAATGTACTACTATTCAACCTAAATTGGGATTATCCCCTAAGAATTAAAGCTTCGGATAGATCAAGAAAACAGCAGTATCAGCTGCAACAGGAGTATATTATAAATTCTTTTCTCTTTTTCCTTTTTGTTTTAAAAGATTCTATTCGAAATTATTTTGTCTTTTTTTATTTTTTTATCTAGATTTAATAGATTCATGGGCGAATGACGGGAATTGAACCCGCGCATGGTGGATTCACAATCCACTGCCTTGATCCACTTGGCTACATCCGCC